ATACGCTACTTAGATTAGTTTAAGTAGATATATAGCGGGTAGCGGGAATCGAACCCGCATCGTTAGCTTGGAAGGCTAGGGGTTATAGTCGACGTTGATTCGGTATTTTTAACGCCTCTAATCCAAAACCGAACACGAAACTTTCGTTTCATTCGGCTCCTTTATGGGATATGGAAAAGTATCCACCTACAAAACGTGAGTGAAACAAAAATTCCACCCATAGCATCTATGTCAGCTTTTGTGTTTTACTACATTCAAAACAACGTACTTTCTAGACGATCCCGCTAGATCTAGGGGATTTTTTAATAGAATCTTTCTAGTTACTTCGTTTTCTATTTCAAGGTCCGAGAATCTTTAGGAAAAGCACTTTGTTTCCACCGAGCTAGAACAAGAAGTCAATGTCTATGGTAAACCAAAGACATCGTTTAATACTTATTTTGCTTCAACCTCCACTATAGAAAACAAAAAACTGAAGATTTAGTTACGATTCGAAACGTGCTTTTCTATGTATCCATAGATTCTTTACTCGTACTTATTCTATTTGAAATAGTAATCAAATTTTTAAAAAATTATGTTTCGTAATTTCCTAATCCAATTTGTCATTTTCGAATTGACTCTTGAATACAAATTACGATAATGTATGTTCTTTCTCGAATTTTTCATTGAGGGGTAAAGGATTAACTCCTTTTAAGAAATAAAGTTTTTGCTCGGATATGAGCCGAAGGATCCCTTAACTATTGGGATTAATCAAACGAATCGCACTTTTACCACTAAACTATACCCGCTATTATAGGATTATTGTATAGAAAAGAAACTTTTGTCGAGTAAGTCAATCGATCGTGATCAAGATATGATCAGATCATAAAAAAAAATTACGAAAATTACAATGTTAACATACTTTATTTTTTCATCTTTTCCATTTTATTTACAGAAGTTTTTATTCAAATTTTTCAAAAATTATGAAAGCCAAAAAAGTCTTTTTTTATCAACCAATCTCGAAAATATTGATTGATATATATTGATTGGTTAATTGAAATATTGACTTAAAGATCTTTTTTTAGGGCGTTTTGCTAATTTTATTAATATTCTAGTTAATTAATATATTAATTAAAAAAAATATAAAATAGACATAAATTGAAATTCTAGTAACACAGTTCTATTCTAATATTTTATAGAATTCTAATTTTTTTGAATATTTAAAAATCGAATATTGAAAAAAATTCTAAGTTTTACATTTCTATTTTCTAATCACAAAAACTTTCAGTTTCAGCTTTACGTTAATATTAGTCATTATCTTTTTTGAATTGGGAGAGATGGCTGAGTGGACTAAAGCGTCGGATTGCTAATCCGTTGTACGAGTTGTTCGTACCGAGGGTTCGAATCCCTCTCTTTCCGGTTCCGTAAAAATTTTTCTATTTTCTTTTTACTTCATTTATTTCTTTGTTATTTATTTAATTTATTTCTTTTTATTTATTTAATAATATTTAAAGATTAAAGATAGAGGGTATCGGAAATGTTAAAAACATAAAAATAATATTTTTTATTCTTCGCGTCCGGGGTTACGCCCTGGATCATTAGATAAAAATCCGAAGATGAAGAGAGAAACAAAGAAGATCACTACTGTGTAAACAAAGAGTTTGAGAGTAAGCATTACACAATCTCCAACTTTTGGGTTGAAAAAAAAAGAAAATCGATTTTCTATTTAATGTTTTTTATACCACAACCCTGTTTTGACACGAATAAATCAAGTAGGTTCTACAATATAGAACAGAATTTTTAGACATTTATTTGAAACAAGGGTCGAGTCTTGCATTGCCTAAAAATGGATTTTAGCTATACTTAGAATCTAATTTGTTTTGTTTCCTACTTAGAATTTGGTATTGTAGGGGGATAATAGGATCTTTTTTAATGAACTGGAAAAAATTAGAATGCGAAAAGGGCTGTGTGATCTCATCCCGATTTTTCATGTTTAGTTTAGTAAACTAAAAATAACTTTAATATTTAAGTTTAGGGTTCTTATTCGAAGACGTATCGGATCTTCTCAATTGTTCGAATTTTAAAATTTTTTATTTTACTGTTCTAGACTAAATCTATATTTTTTCTAGAATAGTAAAGATCTTATCGAAAACTTACAGCCGCTTGCCAAACGAAGGCTAATAGAAAAAAGAACAAAGGGATTACTGGCATAACATCTACAATTGGATTTAAAAAAGCGTAGGCTTCGGGTAATTTTGTGAAGAAAAAATTATCTGAAAAAAGGGCATAATTAAGACCGATATAAATCAAACTAAAAAAATGAAGCATAACAAATGTTTTGTTCTTGAAAAAAATTGTGAGTTATTAATATGTTATTGCTCGAAAACTAGATCAAAAATCCAACTAAGGTAGCCAATACTTTTTTTGAAAGTCACTACATCCTCAATTTTTCAATTCTCAAATCAAAAAAGAATAGAAGAAATTATGTTTTCATTTAATATCTTAATTGAATTCTATATTAAGATCAATAAATTTAGTTTAATTCTAGATCTACGTATATTAAAATATAAAAACGTATTTCAGAACTATTTTAATTGACGAAGAACCAATACTAATACTAATTTTTAGTAGTATTGAATAGAAAAGAAATCCAAGTGGGGCGTGGCCAAGTGGTAAGGCAACGGGTTTTGATCCCGCTATTCGGAGGTTCGAATCCTTCCGTCCCAAGCATACTTATTCTATATCATAGAACAGGAGTTTCTATATGAATAGTGCCCTTTTGAGCAACTCTATATGGATATTGAAGAATATAATAAATGCAATTTGTGTTTCGTGGTTTCATTGTGTTTTTCTCAACACATTAATGTTTATCTTGACAACGGTGTGCTAAATAAATATAATTACATTGTGGTAAGGCCCCCTTTTTGGGGGATCCATTTATCCTGGGTTTTTTCTTTTGTATGTATATAACCAATTTCTGGGGGGGTTGCTAACTCAATGGTAGAGTACTCGGCTTTTAAGTGCGACTAATGTATTTTACACATTTGGGTGAAAAAAGAAATTTGTCCGTACTATCGGTATAGTTTGTAAGACCGCGACTGATCCTGAAAGGAATGAATGGAAAAAAGAGCATGTCGTATTACTTTGGATTTTCTGAGAATAGTTTGTTTTGACCAGGAACAGAGCGGGCCAAAACCTTCTTGGAATTCTTGGTAAAGAACATAAAAAAAGAATTCCAACGCTGGGTCGAGTAAATAAATGGATAGAGCTTTAAAGCTCCAATTAGCAGTAAACAAAAAAGAAATGAGCTTCCCTTTTTTATTTTCATTTTTTGAAATTGAAAGGATTATCCTATCTAAATTTACGTTAAAAAGGTATTAGTGCCTGATGCAGGAAAGGCTTTTCCATGAGCAGATTTTCCATTTTTTTACTGAATCCTAACTATTAGCTAATCTCGACTATGACTATTAGTCGGAGATGAATGTGTAGAAGAAAGAGTATATTGATAAAAAGAGTGTTTCCAACATCAAAAGAGCGATTAGTTTGAAAAAGTAAACGATTTCTAACGATCTTTTTATCCTTTACTGAGCCTAAAAAATTTAGATGGAAAAAAGTGAGAATAGAGAGTCTGTGCTGATGAGTTTATCCCTTATATTGATATTGAGGTATTTATTAGACTCTAGTTTTTTACTACATCGCATTATGTATTAGTTAATAACCTAAGAAATCCCTTATCTTTGCTTCAATCAAATCCAATTTCAAATTTTAAAATGCAATGCAAAAAGAAAAATATAAAAAATATTTAGAACTGGATAGGTCCCTTAAAAAAAGCTTCTTATACCCACTTATCTTTCGGGAGTATATTTATATAGTTACTTCTGCTCATCCTTTAAATGAATATGGATCCCTTTTTTCGGAAAATTTAGGTTATCACAATAAATCGAGTTTACTAATTATAAAACGTTTAATTACTCGAATGAATCAGTCAAATCATTTCCAAATTTTTGCTACAGATTCTCATATATTTTTTAGGTATAACAAAATTTTGTATTCTCAAATGATATCAGCGGGACTTGCAACTATTATCGAAATTCCATTTTCTCTAAGATTAGTATCTTCTTTCAAAAAGTTACAACTCGTCAAATCCCAAAATTTACGATCAATTCATTCAATATTTCCTTTTTTCGAAGAGAAGTTGACACACTTAAATTATGTTTCAACTGGGCTAATACCTTACCCTATCCACCTCGAAAAATTGATTCAAGCCGTTCGCTTCGGGATAAAAGATCCCGCGTGTTTGCATTTATTACGACTTTTTTTTCACGAGTATTGGAGTTCTAAGAGTCGATTTATTTCGAATAAAAATTTTTCTATTTTTTTATATTTTGTAAAAAGGAATCCAAGACTTTTTTTGGTTTTATATAATATATATATATATGAAAATGAGTCCATCTTTTTTTTTCTTCGTAACCAAGTTTTTTATTTCCGATCAACCTTTTATAGCTTCTTTCTTGAGCGAAATTTTTTCTATGGAAAAATAGAACAATTTGCGGAAGTCTTTGCTAATTATTTTGGGATCCGTTTATGGTTTTTTAAGGATACTTGCATGCATTATGCTAGATATCAAGGAAATTTTATTTTAGCTTCGAAGGGTACGCCCCTTGCATTTAAAAAATGGAAATATTATCTTGTCAATTTCTGGCAATGTCATTTTTATGTGTGGTCTCAATCAGAAAACATCTATTTAAACTCATTATGCAAAGATTCTATCCATCTTTTAGGCTATCTTTCAAGTCTAGGATTAAATCCTTCGCTCGTGCGAAGTCAAATGGTAGAAAATTCTTTTCTAATAGATAATACTCAGCAGAAATTTGATACAAAAATTCCCATTTTATCTTTGATTGCAGCCTTGGAAAAAGCTCAATTTTGTAACGCAGTAGGGCATCCCATTAGTAAACCGAATCGGGCTCATTCACCAGATTCTGATATTATTGACCAATTTGTCTGTATATGTAAAAATCTTT